GTCAAAGCAAGCCCTTTAATTCAATTCTTTATTCTTACATTAAAGAATGAATCAAATCTCCCCAAGTAGGATTCGAACCTACGACCAGTCAGTTAACAGCCGACCGCTCTACCACTGAGCTACTGAGGAACAAGGGGAGATTCGATCTCCTAGAGTTCAACTCCCGCTCTCAACCCATGAACAATATGAGTCCGAAGCTTCTTTCGTAACTCCCGGAATTTCTTCGTAGTGACTCCGTTCCATGCCTCATTTCATAGGGAAGCCCAAAGTGGCTCTATTTCATTCTATTTCACTTCCTAGCACTTCCTATCATTTAATATCCATCCCTTTGGTCTTATTTACATAAGAGATGTCATTTATAGTCTATCTCTTTCTATATATGGAAAGTCAAGAAATTCTCATCGAAACATCGAGAAATTGTGCATATAGAAAACTCTAAAGAAAGAAAAAAAGGAGACCCATGCCATGATTTTCAAATCTTTTCTACTTAGTAGTCTAAGTTTCTCGATGAGGATAATTAATTCGGTCGTTGTGGTCGGACTCTATTATGGATTTCTGACCACATTCTCCATAGGTCCCTCTTAGATCTTCTTTCTCCAATCTTGGATTAGGGAAGAAGGAGATATTCGCGACTACTGGCGGTTTCATTATGGGGCAGCTCATGATCTTCATATCGATCTATTATCCACCTCTGCATCTATTCTTTCTTAGCTAAACGGGTGGAAGATCCATCCAATTTGGTTATATCATGGACTCGAAAAACGGATCTGAATGTGACTGAAATGCACGATCTTCACAGGTATCACTTTTCACGATACCTAAAAGATGGAATAGCGATTTTCGAAGCATTTCCTATAAGAGAATGGTTTCCATTACTTTGAGAAATGGATTCTATATCAAACTATAGCTATTGCATTAAAGAAGAAAAGAAACTAATAGAAGTCGAAGACGAGGAATGGTAGTGAATAGAGAGAAAGATTCTTCTGATTTTCTTGTTCCTGAAAATATTCTATCTATCTCCTAGACGCCGTAGAGAATTGAGAATTTTCATGTCTTTCAATTCTCGTACTCGTAATTGGAAAGTTACGGAAGGAGATCCATCATTTTGCAATGAAAACAACATAAAAAACTCTGGACAATTTCGAAATCAGGCCAAGCGTCTTAATACATATGCAAAAAAATTCATTATTGGCCCACCATTGATTAGAAGATTTAGCTTGTATGAATCGCTATTGGTTTGATACGAATAATGGCAGTCGTTTCAGTATGTTAAGGATACAGATGTATCCACAATTCATTTAGAGTTACTTAATAGCCTATTTCTTATACCATATCTCTATCCCGTGAAATTCTCGAGCCGAAAGATGGATGCATATGCTGTGTTTCATTTTGCTAAACGATATCAATTAAATGGTGTATCAATTCCATAAATTGGATATAGCAATAAATAAATCAGCAAAATTCTTTTATTTTAGATAGAAGAAACATTTCTTCTATCTAAAATAAAAGAATGTACCCTTCTATCCAAATCCAATTTGCATCGATAAAATAAATCCAAATTCCAGTAGTAGATGAATAATTGCAAATTTTTGTGTGTACGAGATTAGAATAACTTCAAAATAACTGACATAATTTTGTATTTTTCCTGATCAGAAAAATACAAGAAAAAGAAAGGAGGTAGAAAAATTTTTGGATTTATGGTTAAAGAAGAAAAAGAAGAAAACAGGGGTTCTGTTGAATTTCAAGTATTCAGTTTCACCAATAAGATACGGAGACTTGCTTCACATTTGGAATTACACAAAAAAGATTTTTCATCGGAAAGAGGTCTACGAAGACTTTTGGGAAAACGTCAACGTTTGCTAGCTTATTTGGCAAAGAAAAATAGAGTACGTTATAAGAAATTAATCAGTCAGTTGGATATTAGGGAGAAGTAATTTAATCGTTCGAATTTTTTTCTTATTTTATTAGTAGTCTTATAGTAGTCTTAGATTTTGCATTTTGATGAGCCTCGTTTTGAGGAATTCATGGAATAATCCATTTTCATGGAATAATGAATTAAGGAAGAAAGGATATGAGTCTACCGCTTACAAGAAAAGATCTCATGATAGTCAATATGGGCCCTCACCACCCATCAATGCATGGTGTTCTTCGACTGATCGTTACTCTCGATGGTGAAGATGTTATTGATTGTGAACCCATATTAGGGTATTTACACAGAGGAATGGAAAAAATCGCGGAAAACCGAACTATTATACAATACTTACCTTAGGAGGGAGATAGAAAGAGAGAGATGGTAGAAAAGGGAGAGAGATGGTAGAAGGAGATAGGAAGGGGAATAAGGGGCTCTTTAGGCAGGAGACAGGGGAATTCCTTAAGTTAAGAAAGAAAAAAGAATAAGAACACGGATACATAACATAAAAAAAAGAATAAATAAGACGATATTCGCCCTCCCCCTACATATTTAATTTCTTCTCCTATACAAAAACCAGCAAGACCTACCCCATTGGTAATTCCATCAATGACACCCTTATCGAAAAACTGCGTTAGTTCGGTTAATCCTCTTATACCCAGGGTAAAGACCCTAGTATAGAAAATATCTATATAACCACGATTATATGACCAACTGTATATCTTTTTTTTTACTTGATCCAAAAAAGACTTTTTCGGACTCTCTTTTACAAGGGAATTTTTTAAATATAAATTCTGAAAAAAAGAATAAGCAGATCCATAGAAGATATATGCTATGAATAGACCAAACATAGCTAGACTTACAGAAGAAATTGCATTAGTGATAAATTCATATGAATTTATGGAAGAATTAGAACTTTCCTGGAAAAAGCTTATTGAGGGAGTTAACCACTTTGATAATATGGTTAACTCCGCTATTCCATTATCCATTACTCCATTATCAAAATGGATTCCTATGGATCCAATGAACAAAGTAAAAAGCAGTAATATAAAAAGAGGGAATAGCATAGTATTTCCCGTTTCATGAGGATAGACAAAAGTGTTTTTAACCCCAAAGGAAGTACTAAAGGACCCTATCCTATTTCTTGTATTACCATGAATTTTGGATATATTTTGTGAAAAAAAAGAAACTCCACTCTTCGTTGTTGATAAAATGAAATCTCTATTCACTCCTTTGGGTATCCTTTTTCCCCATAAGGATATTGAATACAACGAGCCCTCTTTAGTGCTACTGTAATTTTGAAAATGAACACGCAGGTACCCATCAAAAGTAAGTAAATATATCCGAAACATATAAAACGCAGTTAATCCTGCAGTAAAAGAGGCTATTATTCCAAAAAAGGGTGAATACAACCAACTATTACTAAGGATTTCATCTTTGGACCAGAAGCAAGCAAGAGGTGGAATACCACAAAGAGAAAGCGTACCCCATAAAAAAGTAGTTCTTGTAATTGGAACGTATTTTCTTAAACCACCCATAAGAACCATATTCTGACTTTTATCTGGTGAATATCCAACAAGAGGTTCCATTGAATGAATAATGGATCCGGATCCCAAGAACAATAAAGCTTTCGAATAAGCATGAGTGATCAAATGGAATAAAGCAGCTTGATAAGAACCTATACCTAGAGCTAACATCATATAACCCAATTGAGACATTGTAGAATAGGCTAAGCTTCTTTTAATATCTCTCTGAGCAAGAGCTAAAGTAGCTCCTAAGAAGAGTGTTATTGTACCTACTAAAGAAATGAAACTCATTATTAAAGGTAGGGATATGAAAAGAGGAAGAAGTCGAGCTAGAAGAAAAATCCCCGCAGCAACCATAGTTGCTGCGTGTATAAGAGCCGAAATGGGAGTGGGTCCTTCCATAGCATCGGGTAACCATACGTGAAGAGGGAATTGTGCAGATTTTGCAACTGCACCAAGGAATAATAAAAAAGCACACAAAGTAGTAAGTAAGGAATTAATCCCATTATTAGGAATCCAGTTATTAGCTATTTTGAACAAATCCCGAAACTCTAAACTACCTGTTATCCAAAAAAAACCTAAAATTCCTAATAACAGACCAAAATCCCCTACACGATTAGTTACAAAAGCTTTTTGACAAGCACTCGCTGCAATTGGCCGTGTAAACCAAAAGCCTATCAATAAATAGGAACACATTCCCACAAGTTCCCAAAAAAAATAAATTTGTATCAAATTGGAACTAGTAACCAATCCCAACATGGAAGTATTGAAAAAACTTATATAAACAAAAAATCTCAAATATCCTTCATCGTGAGACATATAATCGTCACTATAAATAAGAACGAGGATTCCTACTGTAGTAATTAGTATTAACATAATAGAAGTAAGCGGGTCGATCAAGTATCCAAATTCTAAGGAAAAATCATTATTGACAGTCCAAGACCATAGATATTGATAGATAGAACTTCCATTTATTTGTTGAATAGATAGGTGAACTGAGAATACCATAGCTATACTTAAGAGTAAAACACTAGGAAAAGCCCATATGCGACGAAGATTTTTTGTTGCTGTCGGAATAAGAATAAGTCCAAACCCCATTGACATAATAACTGGAAGTGGGAGAAGAGGGATTACCCATGCATATTGATATGTATGTTCCATAAGAAAAGAAATGGAAATTTTTACTTCAATTTTTTTATAAAATAAAATTGTTTCCGATTCACCAAACCAATTCTTATCTCTTTCTGAAGGAATAAAAAAAAAAAGAATAAGACAAAATACTGGAATTCTTCATTTTTCCAAATTTCTCTCATTGAAATAATCAAAAATGAAGAATGGGTTTACTTGGTTAAATTCAAAAAGTTAATCAAATAACTTTGTTACTTAGTTATTATCTAAAGAAGGATATTTATTAAAATATAAAAAAGGATTGAATCATTTTACTTTCTATTCATTTTTTTATTCATTTTTGTATTTCTTTCTATTACAATGAAGATGAAGCAACTCTCATGTTTCGTAACTGATTGATTGAATTCCAATGAAAACCTATGTTTATAGGAAATTCTCGAATATTCCTTACTTCATATAGAACTGAAATCCTAATGACTAGAATTACCTAAGTTTTAGAATGTCTTGTTTAAGAGACTAACTATTTTTTTTTGTTTTGATTGGAATTCAATTATGGAATACCATTCTGAACTTAATTAACTATTTGAATTTTCCCTTCCTTTTATCCCCCCATCTTATATGGGGGATAGACCCCCGTACCATATATCTATATATGAAGTATACTTGATATATAAATTGATTTAAATAGAAAACCTTTGTATATATTCTATATTATTAAAACAAAATCCAAAATATATATGAAAAATATGCTAAATGAAAAATATGCTAAAAAATTCTTGTCTTATCCGCATTAGAGAAAATGAAATAAAAAAGAATTCTGAATTTCAGTTCAGTATCTAAGTATAAATACTAAGAAAAAGCAGAAAGAAGGATTGATTTGCGGCAATAGATGTCTTTCACATACAACTAGAAAAAAGTAATCTCCTTTTTAAATGGCAGTTCCAAAAAAACGTACTTCGATGTCAAAAAAGCGTATTCGTAAAAATCTTTGGAAGAAAAAGACTTATTTTTCCATAGTACAATCTTATTCTTTAGCAAAATCAAGATCATTTTCCAGCGGCAGCGAGCATCCAAAACCAAAGGGTTTTTCTGGGCAACAAACAAATAATCTGGTTTTGGAATAATTTGAATTGACCTATCCAAAAGAAATTCCAATTATTTAATATGAATAATTCGGATTAATTAATGAATGTACTTTTATGTGTCGAATTCCTCGGTACAATATTCTTAGAACTAACCCCTCTGATATATAGAACAAAAGTTTTTGCTATACTGTGTCCTAAGTATTCTTTTCCTATCAACGAACTTTTCATAATAGAATCCTCATAATAAAATATGAGGATTCTATTATGAAAAGTAGAGTATTCTTGCAATAGGACTTACAACTTCTACCTATCTTATCCAAAATCCACAAATAAATTGGTTTAGGCTTGGTAAATCGTATTAATAAGAGAATAAAGGCTTTCATTCTAGAAATTTTGCTAAAATCCAAAATTCTTTGTATTTAATGATGAAATTCTAGAAATTCTAATGGATAGATAGAAAAGGTTTTTTGGATTTTGTCCATTGCATTGAAAGATTTGAAAAAATTTCAATGAGAAACTAATTAGAAAAAAATTAGTTCTATATTGCAACTGAGAAAAAACAGTTCCAACTCTTTCAAGCTTTGTTTCTATTGAGCAAAGCAAGAGTTTTTTGTTAAAAAAATCCGCAACGATACTACCAAACGAAGTCTATTTTAATGAAGATTCTAATGTTCCTAAATTCTATGGACTCTCCCAATCTCGACGATTTGCCAGAGAATAACTATTATTCTTTTAAGTTCCCTATTATTTCAAGTTAGCCGCCATGGTGAAATTGGTAGACACGCTGCTCTTAGGAAGCAGTGCTCAAGCATCTCGGTTCGAGTCCGAGTGGCGGCATTCTCGAAAAAGAATACAATAGATTAGAAAATGGATTCAATTCGAAATTTCCAATTTTGTAATGGGACCTTCTCCTTATGCTATTTGCAACTTTAGAACATATACTAACTCATATCTCTTTCTCAACTATTTCAATTGTGATTACGATTCATTTGATAACCTTATTAGTTCGTGAACTTGGGGGATTACATGATTCGTCAGAAAAAGGAATGATAGCAACTTTTTTATCTATAACAGGATTCTTAGTTTCTCGTTGGGCTTCTTCGGGACATTTTCCATTAAGTAATTTATATGAGTCATTGATCTTCCTTTCATGGGCTCTGTATATTCTTCATACGATTCCTAAGATACAGAACTCTAAAAATGATTTAAGCACAATAACTACGCCAAGTACTATTTTAACGCAAGGCTTTGCCACGTCGGGTCTTTTAACTGAAATGCATCAATCCACAATACTAGTACCTGCTCTACAATCTCAGTGGTTAATGATGCATGTCAGTATGATGTTACTAAGCTATGCAACTCTTTTGTGCGGATCCTTATTATCCGCCGCTCTTCTAATCATTAAATTTCGAAAGAATTTCGATTTCTTTTCTAAAAAGAAAAAAAATGTTTTACTTAAAACATTTTTCTTTAGTGAGTTTAGTGAGATTGAATATTTCTATGCAAAAAGAAGTGCTTTAAAAAACACCTCTTTTCCTTCATTTTCAAATTATTACAAATATCAATTAACTGAGCGTTTGGATTCTTGGAGTTATCGTGTCATTAGCCTAGGGTTTACCCTTTTAACCATAGGTATTCTTTGTGGAGCAGTATGGGCTAATGAGGCGTGGGGATCCTATTGGAATTGGGATCCTAAGGAAACTTGGGCATTTATTACTTGGACCATATTCGCAATTTATTTACATAGTAGAACAAATCCAAATTGGAAGGGTACGAATTCCGCACTTGTAGCTTCAATAGGATTTCTTATAATTTGGATCTGCTATTTTGGTATCAATCTATTAGGAATAGGTTTACATAGTTATGGTTCATTTACATTACCATCTAAATGATTACATAACATAAAACCTTCATGAAATGAAAGTTTTTCCATTTTTGTTTGATTTGAGAACCCCTTGAACGCCTTCTCAAAGGGTTCTCAAAAATTCGAGATATATCTAATTAGACTTAGACTTTTTTACTTTTTTCTGAATTATTTGGTTTTTCCACTATGGAATATAGAGTATAGAGCGGACTAGTTAAAAAAAAAAAAATCCTATTTAGGATAATAATTGGATAAGAGAGCCTCTACCCTGTCAACGGATAGCGAGAGAACAAAATCTGGATAAATACCAATTCCTATTACTGGTAAAAAGATACAGATTAAAAGAAAGAGTTCTCGCGGTCCAGAATCCACAAAATTTGCGTTTGGAACATGAAATAGCTTGTATCCATGGAACATCTGGCGTAACATAGATAATAAATAAATAGGAGTTAATATCATTCCAATTGCCATTACAAAAGTAATTAGCATTTTTGGCATTAACAGAAATTTGGGACTAGTAATTAGTCCAAAAAATACTACTAATTCTGCAACAAAACCGCTCATTCCTGGTAAGGCAAGAGAAGCCATTGAAAAGCTACTAAACATGGTAAAAATTTTCGGCATTGGGATAGATATCCCCCCCAATTCTTCGAGATAAACAAGACGCATTCTATCACAAGCCGTTCCCGCCAAGAAAAAAAGTGTAGCACCAATAAATCCATGGGATAGTATTTGTAAAATAGCTCCATTGAGTCCAATGTTGGTTATGGAACCAATTCCTATAATTATGAAACCCATGTGAGATACGGAGGAATAGGCTATTCTTTTTTTGAAATTTCGTTGACCAAGAGAAGTTGAAGCTGCATAGATTATTTGCATCGCTCCTATTATTACCAACCAGGGGGAAAATAGATAATGAGCATGAGGTAACAATTCCATATTGATCCGAATCAATCCGTATGCTCCCATCTTTAATAGGATTCCCGCTAAAAGCATACATGTACTGTAATGCGCTTCCCCATGGGTATCTGGTAACCACGTATGTAGGGGTATAATTGGCAATTTGACAGCATAAGCAATAAGGAAGCCCAAATAAAATAGTATTTCCAATGTTGCAGGGTATGATCGATTAATTAATCTTTCCAAATCTAATCTTGGTTCGTTGGAACCATATAAGCCCATACCTAGAACTCCGATTAAGAAAAAAATGGAACCGCCTGCAGTATACAAAATAAACTTTGTAGCTGAATACAGACGCCTCTTTCCCCCCCACATGGATAAAAGTAAGTAAACAGGAATTAATTCTAACTCCCACATGATAAAAAAAAGTAAAAGGTCTCGCGAAGAAAATAATCCTATTTGACCACTATACATTGCTAGCATCAGGAAATAGAATAATCGCGAATTCCGGGTAACCGGCCAAGCTGCTAAAGTAGCTAAAGTAGTGATAAATCCTGTCAATAAAATAGATCCTAATGAAAGTCCATCGATTCCCAATCTCCAGTGGAAATCAAAGACATCTATCCATTTAGAATCCTCCTTTAATTGGATTAAGGGATCCTCCAATTGGAAATGATAACAGAATGCATAAGTCATTAGAAGGAATTCTAATAAACAAATAGATATAGTATACCACCTAACGATTTTGTTTCCCCTATGAGGTAAAAAGAAAATTAATGAACCTGCAAATATCGGCAAAACAACAAGTATTGTTAACCAAGGAAAATAACTCATGATAAAGTGATAAAGACAAGATACGTTTTGACCAGAAAAGCCCGTGCTCGCTTATTTCGAGCACAGGCTTCTTCGGTAAAGAGGAATCAGACGATTCAAGTGGAGTTTTTTGTAACGTATCAATAAGATAGAGCCATGCTGCGGGTTGTTTCAGGCCCTAAATAAACGCGGACACTTAAAAAATCTGTTGGGCAGGCAGATTCGCATCTCTTACAACCCACACAATCTTCGGTTCTCGGGGCAGAAGCAATTTGCTTGGCTTTACACCCATCCCAGGGTATCATTTCTAATACATCTGTTGGACAAGCTCGTACACATTGAGTGCATCCTATACATGTATCATAAATTTTTACGGAATGTGACATTGGATCTATAAATTTTCCTTTTCAACATAAAAATTTTCGATCTGGTAAAAATGAAATTAGTACTATATGAGTCATATGTATTGTAGGCACCAGACGAAGCAATGGTTTATCCAAACTTCAACAAATAAATAATGCAATATATTTCTTAATCCGTTTGTGAGAAAGCGTGAAAAGAGCCAAGAGACTTGAATTTTGGGCTTCAACAATCATAATTATACGAATTGTACATACGAATTCGAACTAGCCAATAAATTGGCTATCGTCTTTTCAATATAAATTATTGCAATATTCAAATTGCAATATCAATGAATTGCAAAAATTCAATAAGTAAAAAAGAATACTATACAATAACCTACTCAAAAAATAGATATTCTAAAATAATAAAATAATAAGAAAATAGTATTCGATTTCTATTCATCTTAATATTTGAATTTTATATTATCATTATATGTGCGCCTTTGTTTATTTGTTTAGAGGATTCTATGTCTAATTATTCAAAAGTCTAATTATTCAAAAAATTAGATTGATTGATACGAGTTGATTTCCTGTTACGATGGATGGAAGAAAGAATGGATAGTCCAATAGCTGCTTCAGCAGCCGCAAGGGCTATAACAAAAATTGCGAAAATGTCTCCTTTTAATTGGCGACTATCAAATAGATCAGAAAATGTTACGAGATTTAGATTAATTGAATTCAGTATAAGTTCAAGACATATTAGAGCTCTAACCATGTTTCGGCTTGTGATCAATCCATAGATACCAATCGAAAATAAATAGACACTCAAAAAAAGTACATGCTCAAACATCATTAACTAACTCCTTATCAATCTCGATTCATTTCAATATGAGGACAAGAATTGAACCGATTCAATTAATTAGAATAGAACAATTACACAACAAAAGAGAAAAGAAGGTATTTGTTGGCAGTAGATGGGTTTTACTAAATCAAAATTGTGATTCTTTAGTTATTTATTTTAGTTACTTATTTTAGATTTGAAATTCTAAGAATTTTGACTCATTCTAAGTATTTCTTATTGCCGAGCCATAGTAATTGCACCTATTAAAGAAACTAGAAGAATTATGGAAATGAGTTCAAACGGAAGATAAAAATCAGTTGCTAAATGAATCCCAATTTGTTGAACGTTATTTATGAGACCCTGTTCTACTATTTGGTTTGATCTTGTAGTCCAAAGAATTCCATACCATGACGTATCTGGGATAGTAGTCATTAGTGAAAAAAGAATAGTTATACAAACGAGTGAAGTGAACCCATCTCCAATAGTCCAATAATTCTTATTTTTAGACCATTCTGAGCCATCTATGAACATTACGGCAAATATGATCAAGACATTTATGGCTCCCACATAAATAAGAAGTTGTGCGACAGCTACAAAGTAGGAATTCAATAAAATATAGAATAAGGATATACAAATAAGAACTAATCCCAGCGAAAAGGCAGAATAAATTGGGTTGGTAAGTAATACTACTCCTATGCCCCCTAGTAGAAGAAAAAATTCCCCAAATAGCACAAGAATCTCATGTATTGGTCCAGGTAAATCCATTATGGATAAGAATAAATTAATAGTATAAAATTTTTCATGAACTGACTAAAACTAAAAGATTCAAGGAAGGAAAAAGGGATTAGGATATTTTTTGTATATAAGTTGTATAGTTAGAAATCACATCACGAAAATCAACTCTCATTTTAAATCAGGAATAATTTGCAATAAGCAGTAGTTATTCGTTTTTCTTTATAGTTAGTAAAGAACTATTGGATTTTTCTAACAAAAAAGAAAAATCCTAGTAATTAGTAATCGTTCTTGAATTCAAAGATTTTTCTTCGTCTATTTTACTTTGAGTCGAATTCCTAATTGTTTGAATTGTGTAATCTCCCATTATGGAGATTGGTAACCGACTCAAAGCAATTTGATTGTAATTCAATTCATGACGATCATAAGTAGAAAGTTCATATTCTTCAGTCATTGATAAACAGCTTGTCGGACAGTACTCAACACAATTACCACAAAATATACAAACTCCAAAATCAATACTATAATTAAGCAATTGTTTCCTTTTAATATCCTTTTCAAATCTCCAATCCACAAGGGGTAGATCTATCGGGCATACGCGAACACATACTTCACAAGCAATACATTTATCAAATTCAAAGTGGATTCGCCCCCGGAAACGCTCCGATGTAATTGATTTTTCATAAGGGTAGTGAATCGTTATAGGTAAACGATTTGTGTGGGATAAGGTAATTATGAAACTTTGACCAATGTACCTTGCAGCGCGTATTGTTTGTTGACCATAACTCATGAACCCAGTTACCATAGGGAACATATTATAAATATCTATGAAAAAGGTATGTTTCTTTCTCTTGTTTGAGAGAATTTTTGTGTTGAAAATATTCTTACTATTATTGTATTATCTTATTTATAGTGAAACAAGTTGGGAAGAAGTTGTTAATAAGAGATTGCCCAGGGAAATAGGTAAAAGAAATTTCCATCCAAGATTTAATAACTGATCCATTCTCATCCTGGGTAAAGTCCATCTTATTGTGATAGAAATGAAGAGAAATAAATAAGCTTTAGTTAATGTAATAAAGATACCCATTGTCATTTCCAAAATTCCAACCATTTTATTCATTTGGAAAAATCCAAAAAAGGATATATAGGGAATAGATAAATTCCACCCGCCTAAGTAGAGAACTGTTACAAATAAAGAGGAAACTAATAAATTTAGGTAAGAAACAAGATAAAATAAACCATATTTGATACCGGAATATTCGGTTTGATAACCTGCTACTAATTCTTCCTCTGCTTCTGGTAAATCAAAGGGTAATCTTTCACATTCTGCCAAAGAAGAAATTAGAAAAACCAGAAAACCTATAGGCTGACGCCAAAGATTCCATCCAAAAAAACCATATTTTGACTGTGCTTCAACTATATCAACTGTACTTGAACTGTTAGATAATCATAGTCGATGATAACATCACAGTTCCCACCGCTATTCCAAAACCGTACATGAAACCTTAGCTTCATACGGCTTCTCTATGATCAGAAAAAAGGAAAGGGTTGTTTCATTTCGGTATTATCCCCCTGGGCATAGATAGAATTAGGTAAGATAAAATCGATTGGAAAGTCCTAAATTAGACCAAAGGAATTCCGTCTGCTAGAATAAGAAAAAGCGCTTCCGAATTGATCTCGTCCTTTATAATATAATGAGAATTTTTCTTTGTTCAGCAATAACTTAATCTTGGAATAAAACACTCGTTATAGCAATTAATAAATGAAAAGAATTGGGCATTAGTTCATGAGGAATTCTGTATGAATATGAATAGAGGAAGGAAAGAATAAATAAAGATCTTTTTTTTGTATTGCATTCCATATCTTTTGTCCTATTCTTCTTTCCCCCGGGAGGGGTACTTAAAAAGAAAAAAGGAATAAAGGGTTAATTCGTTCTTGATAGCCATTTCCTTAACAAGTGAATGGGAACATACTCTGGATCGGAATCCGAAGAAAGTACTACTTGATCATTTCCACCAATTTCAAGTCCTTATTATGATTCCTTTTATGAGGAAAAATCTCTAATGCCTTAGATTTCCTCATTACTAATCCTTTATGTACTTTAGTGTTCCTAACCCCTCACTAACTTTTGATGGATTCCTCTTATGATTATAAGTTATAGTAATAACTAGGAATATTCTAGTAATGGAATTCCATATCGCGAATCCTTTATTCTTGCCCGCTTCAAGATATGATGACTAATCAAAAAATCTCAACCTTGGGGTAAAGAGTTTACACTGCTTATGTTTACTTCAACTTTTTTCTTGTACGTAGGAAATGAGATTTTTTCTTTTTACTACAAATTAATAAGCTGTTTTGTTTCACTCATATAGCTATCTAGTTTAACTTACCAACCCGAATATAGAATAAGAAAAGGAAGATAAATATTCAATGGATTTTAGAGGAAAAAGATCCTATTTTAACGAATCACACGTAGAGATATTGCTAGCACACAAAAAGTTAATGGTATTTCATAACTAATAGATTGAGCAGCAGCTCGTAGACCGCCTAAAAAAGAATATTTATTATTTGAGCTATATCCTGCCATAAGAAGACCAATAGGAGCAATACTTGAAATGGCAATCCATAAAAAAACACCAATACTAAGATCGGCTAAAACAAAATGATATCCTAAAGGGATAACTAAAAAACTTAATAAAATTGATATGACTGCTATAGAGGGTCCAATGCTAAATAAAGGAATATCTCCTCGGGATGGCAGGATATCCTCCTTAAAAAGTAGCTTAGTTCCATCGGCTATAGCTTGAAGCAGTCCCAGGGGGCCAGCATATTCAGGACCAATACGTTGTTGTATCGATGCGGATATTTCTCTTTCTAACCACACAATTACCAGTACTTCTATTGTGATTCCCAGTAGGAGGGTCAAAATAGGTAGAATCCATATCAGTCCATAGACTTCTTTTAATAATTCCGATTTCGAAAAAGAATTGATAGTTTCTACCTCTACCCTATCTATTATCATTTCAACGATCAACTTCCCCCATAATGATATCTATACTACCTAATATCGTCATGATATCAGCCAATTTCATTTTTTTAACTAGTTGAGGAAGAATTTGCAAATTAATAAAACCAGGTGGACGAATTTTCCATCTCCAGGGGAAAAGACTATCATCTCCTACCAGATAAATTCCTAATTCACCTTTTGGAGCTTCCACTCTTACATAAAGCTCTTGCTTTGACAATTCAAAATTGGGCGAAGGTTTTTTACCAAGAAATCGATATTCAAAATCATTCCATTCGGAATTCTTTGCTTTCTTAAAGCGTCGGACTTCTAAATTCTCATAAGGACCCCCAGGAATTTTCTCTACAGCCTGTTGAATAATTTTGATGGATTCCCTCATTTCACCCATTCGTACTAAATAGCGAGCTAATGAATCCCCTTCTTTTTGCCATTGGATTTTCCAATCAAATTGGTTGTAAGACTCATAAGGATCAACTTTACGAAGATCCCATTGTATTCCAGAAGCTCGTAACATCGGTCCCGATAAGCCCCAATTTACTGCTTCTTCTCCGCTAATAAAACCGACTCCTTCAACTCGTTCTATAAAAATGGGATTCTGTGTAATAAGTTGTTGATATTCAACAACTCCTCGTAAAAAATAATCACAGAAATCTAAACATTTATCGATCCATCCATAAGGTAGATCGGTGGCTACTCCTCCGATGCGAAAGTAATTATGCATCATTCGCATACCTGTAGCAGCTTCAAATAGATCATATATCAATTCTCTCTCTCTAAAAATATAGAAAAAAGGAGTCTGTGCGCCGAGATCTGCCATAAAAGGTCCAAGCCATAAC